TGACAGACCCATCCTCTGTACTATCAGTAGGATCAATTATAACAAGTCACACACTCATATTCCAGAAATACACAAACAAAGAAATTCCACGGTCGAACTACCAAAATAGAATGAGTTAGAAATCCGAGCTCTAAAGGATTCATTTTTTATTGAAAAGCTAGGACTTGGGGGTTCTTAGAGATCTAATTCATTGAAATTCCATCCAATAAAACGGAAGAATTATAAATCTCCAAAATAATAGATAGAAATACCGCAAATAAAGCCATTGCGACACCCATCAAAGGGGTTGTTCCCCACCCAGGAGCTACTTTACCATATTCTGAATTCAAGGGTTTTAATAAATTCCCTACAGTAGTTCGTCGTGGACCAGATTTAGAACCGTTCTCAACAGTTTGTGTAGCCATAAATCCTATTGTATTCATTGAAATCTGTTGACTTTGTATACCATCACATTGTAAATAAACGATCTTATCATAGATCCATTGTGGTCTTGAAATTATATTATAATAATGGAAACAGCAACCCTAGTCGCCATCTTTATATCTGGTTTACTTGTAAGTTTTACTGGGTACGCCTTATATACCGCTTTTGGGCAACCTTCTCAACAACTAAGAGATCCATTCGAGGAACACGGGGACTAATTGAAGTAATGAGCCTCCTAGGGAGGCTCATTACTTCAATTGCGATAATGAAAAATCATTTCAAATTGCGATAATGAAATTTTTTATTTTTTAGTTTGAATTTTCGGCGGTTCTCTAAAAAAGATAGCGAAAAATATTATCCCTAGAGTCGAGACTAAGAGGAATGTATAAACCAATGCTTCCATAGATTCGATCGTGGTTTACAATTATAGCTTCCATACCTGTTTATTTTTTGTTTATTTTTGGGGGGATCATATCCCGGATAAAGAAAGAGCAAGAGTAACAAAAAAAAATGACGATTCAAATCAAGATTTCTATGGTACCCTATATCAACATCAAATCATAAAAAGAAAATAGATTCGAAAGAAAGAAATGTTGTATCAGATTGCTTGTCTTCTTGTAGTTGGATCTCCAAGTTTTTGGAATGCTCCAAATTCTACTTGAGCATCCAAATCTGGGTCAATACCAGCAAAAACGTCTCTAAACAAAGTTCGAGCACCATGCCAAATGTGTCCGAAGAAGAAGAGCAAAGCAAATGAAGCATGTCCAAAAGTAAACCAACCCCTTGGGCTGCTACGAAAAACACCATCAGATTTCAAAGTAGCACGATCTAATTCAAAAATTTCTCCCAATTGAGCGCGCCTAGCATATTTTTTGACAGTAACAGGATCACTATAACTGACTCCATTGAGTTCACCACCGTAGAACTCAACAGTTACACCTACTTGTTCGACACTATACTTTGATTCTGCCCTTCGAAAAGGAACATCAGCTCTAACAATCCCGTCTCCGTCTACCAAAACGACCGGAAATGTTTCAAAAAAGGTAGGCATACGACGTACAAAAAGTTCACGGCCTTCTTTATCTCTAAAGATAGGATGTCCTAACCATCCAACTGCTATTCCATCCCCGTTATCCATTGAGCCCGCCCTGAATAATCCCCCTTTTGCCGGATTATTTCCGATGTAATCATAAAAGGCTAATTTTTCGGGAATTTTAGACCAAGCTTCTGATAAACTTTGATTTTCGGCTAATCCAGCGCTAACTCTTCTATATATTTCTTGTTGGAAGTACCCCTGATCCCATTGATAACGAGTAGGCCCAAATAATTCGATGGGGGTAGTCGCTGAACCATACCACATAGTTCCGGCAACAACAAAAGCTGCAAAAAAGACAGCAGCGATACTACTGGAAAGGACAGTTTCAATATTGCCCATGCGCAATCCTTTGTATAGACGTTGGGGCGGGCGAACGCTAAGATGAAATAGGCCTGCTAATATGCCCAAAGTCCCTGCTGCAATATGATGAGAGGCTATTCCTCCCGGAACAAAAGGATCAAAACCCTCCACACCCCACGCTGGATTTACAGATTGTACTTTTCCTGTTAGCCCATAAGGATCGGACACCCATATGCCAGGACCATACAAGCCTGTTACATGAAATGCACCAAAACCAAAGCAAGCCACGCCTGCAAGAAATAAATGTATTCCAAATATTTTTGGCAAATCCAAAGAAGGTTTTCCTGTACGTTCATCACAAAATATTTCTAGATCCCAATACACCCAATGCCAGATAGCTGCCAAAAAGCACAATCCAGAAAAGAAAATATGCGATCCAGCCACACCTTCATAACTCCAAATACCCGGATTCGTTACACTCCCCCCCGTGATACTCCAACCGCCCCATGAATTGGTTATTCCTAAACGAGTCATGAAGGGTATAACGAACATACCCTGTCTCCACATTGGATCAAGAACAGGGTCAGAAGGATCAAAAACCGCTAATTCATACAGAGCCATCGAACCGGCCCAACCAGCAACCAAAGCAGTATGCATTATATGAACAGAAAGCAAACGTCCGGGATCATTCAATACAACGGTATGAACACGATACCAAGGCAAACCCATGGAAATACCCCTTTATGAAAGAAAAAAGACACTACGTAACTTTATTGCATTGTAAAAGACTATACTATGACTATGTTATGGACCCCCCTATTTAGTGGATTATTTCAACGTAAGGGTTCATATTTGTTCTATTCTGTTGGTAATAATGGAACAGTTTTGTTCGTAGGAACACAGAGAAGCAGATTTATTCTATACTCGATAAGTACCAATACGCAATGGGGAGGTTAATGCCATTTTCTATGAGCGAATGTGCCCATACTTGTTCATCATTAGAGGACACTATTCGTAATAATTTTCCCTTTTTTTTCTTACTTTCTTTATAAATTTTTCTAATTTTATGAATAAAATTAGAGTTAGAGTAGGATAAAGTACAATAATAATAATTTAATTCTAAAGATAATAAAGGCTTTGTTACGTTTCCACATCAAAGTAAAATATAGTACTTAGTTCTTTTTTCTTTCATTTAATGCCTATTGGTGTTCCAAAAGTACCTTTTCGAAGTCCTGGAGAGGAAGATGCATCTTGGGTTGACATATAGTGCGACTTGTCAGATATATTGGGTCATATGGGATTTTCCCGTTTTCTCCCCAATCGAGATATCCTCTGTTTCGCCCACGAAAGATTCATTGAATCATCAAAAATTTGGAGCGTGAAGTGCAATTAGATCCATTTTTGGGGGGGATTCGAATTATTATTACTATTCTAAATTAGAAGAATTTATGGTTGGCTTAGTTGGACTACTACATTGAAGTATCCAGGCTCCGTTTAAAAAAACCAAGTAGTCTATATCATAAAGGATTCCTATTTCCTATTCTTAAAAAAATCCTTTTTTGTAAGTAGAAGTTATTTCAAACTCTTATGTTAATCAATCAATCGAGTAATATGCATGAAGCCGTCAACTATTTTACGGAATGCGTGAATTGAAAAAAAAAAAGAAGGGATAACAAAAAGAAGTGGTAATGGGAGCATTTGTACTATATGTGCAAATCAAAATCGGGCGGATCTTTACCCGGAGTAGAGCATAAACCTAAAAAGATTAAAGAGGCCCATTTAAGAACAAGAAAATGACATCGTGATTTGGATTGAATCTCGATGAAACAATCCATCAATGAAAAGTTAATTGGATAAGTTTATTTTATATTATACGTTATAAATATATATATATATAATAAATATAAGGGGAACACAAACTCATGTTTCGTGAAAAATAAAAGAAAATCCTTTTATTATAAGTTATTGCTTATATATAAGTTATATTATTGCTATTGCTATGAAAAAAGAAAAAGTATTGGAATCTACACATTGATTCTCTTTTTTTTTTGAACCGTATGCGTCAAAAGGCGCCTGTACGGTTCCTGGGGGATACAATTTGACCCTAATCAACCGACTTTATCGAGAAAGATTACTTTTTTTAGGTCAAGAGGTTGATAGCGAGATCTCAAATCAACTTATTGGTCTTATGATATATCTTAGTATCGAGGATGATACTAAAGATCTGTATTTGTTTATAAACTCTCCTGGCGGATGGGTAATACCGGGGGTGGCTCTTTATGATACTATGCAATTTGTGCTACCAGATGTACATACAATATGCATGGGCTCAGCCGCTTCAATGGGATCTTTTATCCTGGTCGGAGGAGAAATTACCAAACGTTTAGCATTCCCTCACGCTTGGCGCCAATGAGGCTTTTATTTGACAGAAAAAAGAAGACTATGCCTTCGCCATATGAAATATGAATATTAAGTAATAATAGCATGGCACTTTGAATTCGATATAATCAATTTTGTTTTCGAAACATTAGATTAGATTATGTATCGAGAGAGTAATATGAGAAAAAGATATTTCCTATTTTATTATCGGAAGTCCAGTTCAGCGTCACAAACTTTTTTTCACACCAGAGGTCTCTTAAGAATATTTATAGTTTAGAGAGTATAGAGCGAAAAAAAACAAGATTCTTTTTTCCTTAGTTTATTTGATCAAACAAAAAAGCAACTTTGGGATTGCTGAATAACAGACAAATCACAGACAAAAAAATATAATAAATATATAAAGCAACGGAGCCATCATAGTATTTTTGAATTCCTCCGAAAGGAAGGGTGGTAAGTTGATCATTTACCTATCGGGGTCTGATCGATCCTATTTTTTTAGGTAAGGGTCAATTTGATTGTAGAGCCGTATGCAATGCATAATGCCCGTACGGTTGTTCGATTCTATCTTTTTTTTTTTTCTTGTTATTCTTTTATTACTTTCTTTTATCTTCCCCTCATCTAGAGAAACCTTTTATTATCTTATATCATCAGGGTAATGATCCATCAACCTGCTGGTTCTTTTTCTGAAGTAGCAACGGGAGAATTCATCCTGGAAGTGGGAGAACTACTGAAACTACGTGAAACCCTGACAAGGGTTTATGTACAAAGAACGGGCAAACCCTTATGGGTTGTATCCGAAGACATGGAAAGAGATGTTTTTATGTCAGCAACAGAGGCCCAAGCTTATGGAATTGTTGATCTTGTAGCGGTTGAATGACAATAGCCTGGATTTCGCGTCAATTCGTAATTTAAAATTAACCCTGCCGAGTTTCATTTTAATATTCTATGATGAATGATTTTTATTTCCTATTCTATTGAATAAAAGTAATTCATAATCATCCGGTTAGGATCGATCTAAACCAGCCCATTATGTATATGATTCAACATGCCAACGATTAAACAACTTATTAGAAATACAAGACAGCCAATTAGAAATGTCACAAAATCCCCCGCGCTTCGGGGATGCCCTCAGCGTCGAGGAACATGTACTAGGGTGTATGTGCGACTCGTTCAGATCATGAACTAGAACAAAGGAAAGAGAACAATGTTCAAATAAAAATGATCAAATAGGATAGAACGGAAAAATGAACTACATTTCTTTTTTATTATCTAAAAAGAAGGATAATTGATCATATTCCTTTTATTTTGTATGAAATTTATGGTTTCTATTGGTGTAAAACCACTCACCTCAATTTAAGATGAGAAGCAATTCTCCATTGGTAGCAAATGGTTATCCATATCCATTAAGCGGAGGAAATCTTAGTTAACATAGACCCCTCTTGCAAGAACGGACTAACAAGGTCAGCTACCCAGCCAACTTTCATAATTAAATACCGTTACTGTATAGGTAGAGCTCGTTGTGAAAGACCTATTACTGGAGAATTTCTGGGTAGAGCCGAAGAATGTGAACTATACAAGTTAGCAATAACATTGATTAAATGAAGTAAAGGCTCCGGTGTATAGAGAAGACCTCACCGTTTAAGAAGTAACCATAGAAACGATGGAATCCACTATTTATTTATCATGCTATTTTTTTTTTAATACCTAGTATATCGTATTTCGAGGTGAAATGCCTAGAAAAAATCGTGGTTGGGAAGGTTATAGTAGCCAAAGCCATTGGAATTTTTAGTTTATACATTGGAAAAATCCGTTTTGTTATTAATATACTAGGAAAGGGGCAAAAGAATAACTGAAAGAAAGGAAATCTATTAGTTATTCGTTAAAGTTTCATTTATTCAATGACCAGAATTAGACGGGGATATATCGCTCGGAGACGTAGAACAAAAATTCGTTTATTTGCATCAAGCTTTCGGGGGGCTCATTCAAGACTTACTCGAACTATTACTCAACAAAAAATAAGAGCTTTGGTTTCGGCTCATCGGGATAGGGATAAGCAAAAAATTAATTTTCGTCGTTTGTGGATCACTCGAATAAATGCAGCAATTCGTGAAAGGGGGGTATGCTATAGTTATAGTAGGTTAATAAATGATCTGTACAAAAGACAGTTGCTTCTTAATCGTAAAATACTTGCACAAATAGCTATCTCAAATAGGAATTGTCTTTATATGATTTCCAATGAGATCATAAAAGAAGTAAGTTGGAAGGAATCCACCGGTTAAACGGAGTTGCCCGGAGAATGAACTCCGGGAAGGTCGAATAAAAATGAATGAATAGAATATGATAAAATATAAGAAAGTAGTCAAAATAAATATGAATCAACACGTTCAATAAAAAAATTTATTCTTCCCAGATTATTATTTTTTTTCTTACGACACGAGAATTCAATTCGGATTCTTGGATTTTTCCAACAAAAGACCAATCCGCTTTTGAGTTCGGATGGGGATTTGAATTCAAGTGAAGAAAGAGTAAACCTATCTTTTTCTGGCTCTAAGACTAGGAGTTCTAGTGGTCGACTCGGTTCTTTCAAATTGTTTCTCATTATTAAGAAAAGGTAACAAAGATAAAATACGAGCTTGTTTTATAGCAATAGTAATTAATCGTTGTTGTTTCAAGGTCAATCTATTCACTCGTCTAGATAATATTTTTCCCTGTTCACTAATAAATCGACTAATTAAACTCATGTTTTTATAATCAATTCGATCCCCCGATTGGATCGGGGGCAAACGCCTACGAAAAGATCGCTTGGATTTAAGAAAAGTTCGCTTGGATTTATCCATGGTTTGGTTAGTTTATTTCTTATCCCTAAAATCCTATTTCAGCCGTATCTCTAATTAGAATAAATAAATAGGATTTAGTTTGTTTATAATTATCTTTAACTTTAACTATGTTAAATATGTTATATATATAATGTCATTTTTTCCCTTTCCTTGTAAGATAAGAGCGCAGGTACTCGCTTCGATCTATTTCTTTATCTCCCCGTGAATCGTATGTTTGTTACAATATGGACAGAATTTTAGCAACTCCAATCGATTAGGCGTATTGTGCCGGTTCTTTTGAGTAATATATCTGGAAATGCCCGTTGATTCCTTATTAACACCGTTTCGAACACAAGCGGTACATTCCAAAAGAACCGGTATTCGCACATCTTTACCCTTGGCCATGAACCTCCTTTGGATTTTTCATTTACTCAACTCTTCCTCTTTCAATCCGAAACGAAAAAGAAGAAAGGAAGTAAAAAAATAGAATTTGTAACTTGCTATCTTCTTATGCAAGATTTCACTACAACCAATATAGGAAATAAGATAGAAAGATTTCTAAACTATATTTCAAATCACAGTACAGTATTTCATAGAAGTATCTTGTATAATACTCTTTCCCTAGAACCAGAGTTTCTATTCGACTTTCATAGAAATTTAATACAGAGAAATTTCATATTAATTTAATTCCAACCTGAACCCCAATCTCCCAGCCGTTGACTGCACTTTTATTCTTTCTCTTTCCTCCCTTATTCTAATTCTAAAAAGGGAAAAAAGAGAAAAGAGGGGGGCTGCTATTTCATTTTATCTCTAATCTTCTTTATTCCTTCCCACTTCAATAACTAGAATGAAAAAAAGGGGAACGTCAACGCATCCGGGAAAAAACGATTAATCTCTATCAATAAACCTGCCAAAGAAACGAACCATAGAGTACTTAGTACCGGTGCCACAGAAAGGTATGTTTGTAGATCTCTCATTGAAAAAACTCCTTCATTTTATTTGTAATTTGTAATACAGAAGATAATACATATTGAAATGTATAATCATCCAATAAAAAGATTTACTTTTTTTTATACAGAAAAAAACGTCCTTTTCTTCCCCAATATTGCCAACTCATTTATTTTTCCTAGGGGTTCCGTTCCATATTTCATATAGATAGAAGTTTTTTACTATTATTATATGTTAAATGAGACCAAAAAGACGAAATGGACATAAAAATTCTAGGTTTTAATAGAGGCGATAACGATGTGGAAAACAAGACAGGAATTCTCTACAATGACACTGTAGACCAATGGAAGGGATGTAGCGCAGCTTGGTAGCGCGTTTGTTTTGGGTACAAAATGTCACGGGTTCAAATCCTGTCATCCCTACCTATTACTGCTCTTTTGAGCAGTAATGAGGGATTTTTGAGATCAATTCACATTGGACATATCATATAGAATCTATCATTCTTATGATACCATATAGTGTATGCATACAAGATGTATTGGGGCCAATCCTTTTCTTTACAGTCTTATATTTTATGAGAAAAAAAAGCGCTCTTAGTTCAGTTCGGTAGAACGTGGGTCTCCAAAACCCGATGTCGTAGGTTCAAATCCTACAGAGCGTGATTCAGATCTTCTTCGATCGAATTCGACTGAAACACTAACTGGAACAGGAATCTTAATTTGACCTCCTGGATATTAAAGAAAGGAGGAGGTCAATAAAAAAAAAGAGATGTTAATTAATCAAAGGTCCAACTGATCGCCACGCCTGTATTGTAAATATGCAGTTACAAATAATCCAGCCAAAGTAATAGGAATTAGGCCTAACACGATTCCAAATAGAAAAACTTCAATCATTTCAATTTGTTTGAAAGGAGAAAAAAAGAGGTAATATCTATACCTAAATATTAATCCGAATTACCATGAATCTCAATGACCAATAATTGGCAATTGACACGGTAAGTAACTAGAAATACGCAGAAGTTTGCGGAAAGATTGACTTTTATGAATTGTGCACTTAATTTCAAATAAGTCGTATCTTGCTCAGACCAATAAATAGAGCTGAGGTTATAGTTAAAGCCGTTAGTAGAAAACCGAAATAACTAGTTATGGTAGGCATTAAGGAGCTAAATGAAATATGTTCTTTTTATACATATGTTTATAAAAAAGTACTTACCTGAGTTTACTTTTTTGCAAAATAGGAGAGAAACAAAAATACCAATTGAAAGTTTTTGATTCATCTATCATTATAGACAGCACTAAGAAGGAAAAAGTCACAACTGTATAAAAATAAATTGATTCATCATCTGTAACATCTACCGATACCACGTTTGCAATCAGCGAATGCATTCTTGGATCATTTTTCAACTCAACTTATAAACGAATAATAAGAACTGGGTCGTGTAATTTCGTTTTTAAAATGAAAATGAAACTCTTTTCGAATCATTATGGAATCAAATTAGAAAATTATTCCTATTTTTCTCATTTTTTTTTTATTGTATCGAATCTATTTTCTATTTTATAGCGAACAGTAATCTTAGAATAATTTTAATTTCATTTTAACTAATTAGATTCCGTAATAGGTTCACTCATATAATATAAATAATATTATATTTTGAATGAATGAGAACAAAAAGTTATCAGATGATCACTCCAAAAAAATAGGTGTTTTGGTTCAACTATATTATAAGACTAGTCATTTCTATTCTCTTTTGCTTTAGAAGTTCTATTTTGTATCTTTCCATATTAGAAAATCCGCATCTTTGTAGTTAGTCAATAAAGAACCTTCAGTTTCGATCTAATCTAATACAACAATGTATGCATTAGTGATTCCAATTATTCCATTCTTTGTTCTTTTTCGTTTCTCAAATAAAATTAGAACTTCTAATTTCTATTCTTAATTGTTACTAGACGGTTAACAAATTCCTAAAAAAAAAAAAAAAAGAAGATTTCAACAAAAAGCGCTTCTAATATCTAATACTATGAATATGAATAACAAAGAT